GGTCTTAACCATTTGGATAATATATCCAATCCGTTAAAAGTCAGTCCCAGGAATCCAACAAACAAAGTAAATAGAACTAATAGAAGGATAGGAAATAAGATATTATTATCTGATTCATAAGGATAGGAAAAAATATTCTTATTGCGAAAATCACAAAAAGTAATAAAAGTTTGGTTTATCTTTCTTGGATTCTTATTAATTTGATATAGCTTTTTTGTAAAAAAAGAAGCACCTTCAGTATTCTTCATTGTTAATAAAGTTAACAAAGGCAAGTCTGTCTTATGGACTTTGATACGTTTTTTCCCCCATAAAAATACTGAATAACTCGAAGTCTTTTTTTGACCGCTGTAATTTTGCAAATCGACGTTTAAATGTCCTTCAAAAGTAAGTAAATAAATCCGAAACATATAAAATCCCGTTAATCCGGCCGTAGACCAAGCTATTATTGCAAAAATCGGTGAATATAAAAAGCTATCATTAAGAATTTCATCTTTCGACCAAAAACAACCAAGAGGCGGAATACCACAAAGAGAAAGTGTACCTAATAAAAAAGACGTTTTAGTAATTGGGACATGTTTTCTTAACCCTCCCATTAAAACAAGATTTTGATTTTTATTTGGAGAATATCCAACAAGTGTTTGCATTGAATGGATAACGGAGCCAGAGCCTAAAAACAATAATGCTTTAGAATAAGCATGGGTAATCAAATGAAATAAAGCACTTCGATAAGACCCCATACCGAGAGCTAACATAATATAACCCAATTGAGACATTGTGGAATAGGCTAAACCCCTCTTAATATCTTTTTGAGCAAGAGCTAAAGTAGCTCCAAGAAATACAGTTATTATCCCTATCAAAGAGATTAAATTCATTATGTGAGGGATGAAGCTGAAAAGAGGTAGAAGTCGAGCTACAAGGAAAATTCCCGCGGCTACCATAGTAGCCGCATGCATAAGAGCGGAAATAGGAGTTGGCCCTTCCATGGCATCCGGTAACCATACATGAAGGGGAAATTGTGCGGATTTAGCAACTGCACCAGAAAATAATAAAACAGCGCACAAAGTAACAAAAAAAAGATTGCCCTCATTATTAGAAACAAAGTTATTGAATATCTGGAATAAATCACGAAATTCAAAACTGCCTGTTAGCCAATAAAAACCTAAAATTCCCAATAATAAAGCAAAATCACCCACACGATTTGTTACAAACGCTTTTTGACAAGCATTTGCTGCAAGAGGTCGTGTGAACCAAAATCCTATTAATAGATATGAACAGATTCCAACCAATTCCCAGAAAATGTAAATTTGTATTAAATTCGAACTAAGAACTAATCCCAACATGGAAGTGCTGAAAAAACTAATATAAGCAAAAAATCTCAAATATCCGCGATCGTGAAACATGTAATTATCACTATAAATAAGAACCATAATTCCAACAGTCGTGATTAATATTGACATAATAGAAGTAAGTGGATCCATTATGTATCCGAATTCTAAAAAAAAATCATGATTTATGATCCAAGACCAAACATATTGATAGGTAAAACTGCTATTTATTTGCTGAAGAGACAGATTGATTGAAAAAACCATGACCAGACTTAATAATAAGACGCTCTGAAAAACCCAAATACGACGAATACTTTTTGTTGCGGCTGGAAAAAGAAGAAGCCCCACCCCTAGTAATATAGGAATGGGAAGTGAAAGGAAAGTTATTATACACGCATATTGATATGTCTGTGCCATATAAAATAGAAAATTTTTAAGTCATTGGATCCTCCCCCTTTCAAAAAGGGTCAATAAAAAAAAGAAAAATATGCCCCAATTTCAAAAAAAATTCCCTTTTGATATTCTTACTTATTTCGCGTTTTTATCAAAGTGAATTTTATTTCATTTTTCTTTTTATTTATTGGAGGACATTAGTTTGACAAACTATAAATCCTTCTTACGTTTCCATATCAAAGAGCCAATAGAATCTAGGCGTACGAATCTAGTCGTATTTTTTATTTCCGTAAAAGATAAGATCCATTCAGATTTTGTCTTTCTTTTTTTGTGAGTTCGTTCAATTTTAGAAAGTGAATTTTATTTCATTTTTCTTTTTATTTATTGGAGGACATTAGTTTGACAAACTATAAATCCTTCTTACGTTTCCATATCAAAGAGCCAATAGAATCTAGGCGTACGAATCTAGTCGTATTTTTTATTTCCGTAAAAGATAAGATCCATTCAGATTTTGTCTTTCTTTTTTTGTGAGTTCGTTCAATTTTAGAAAGTGAATTTTATTTCATTTTTCTTTTTATTTATTGAAGGACATTAGTTTGAGAAACTATAAATCCTTTTATTTTATGAAGTACCAATCTATGGGGGAATTCTATGACCGCTAACAAAAAGTCATTCGAACATTTTGATTCTGAAGATTATTGGTGTCTTTTACGGAACTCGGGAGACCATAGTGTTGATCCTTCGAAATGCTGCCTCACGCAGCTTGATGATGCCGTAGATCTGCAGCGAGACGCTGTCGAGCTGGTCCACAAGATGAAGCCCTTCATTTTATTGCTGATCTACGATCAACCGGAGGATAAGCGTCTTCAAATTCGTGATAACTTGAGAACCGTTTTTACAGTGAGACATCAATGCGAGAAAATTACGTCTGGCGATAGATCTACCTTCCCCGGATTGTTCCAGGTGCTACTGGGTGAAATGAATGCAATCGATGAGGGAATGTCTGGTGAGAAATTGAAGCCGGCTTTGGAGTCTTTACTTAGGGAAGTGGGCCCGAGACTCGTCTTGAAACTCCAAAAATATTATACTCACCAAACTTTGGGCTATGAGGAATGTCAGTTTTGCAACAGCCGTTGGGTGCAAAAACCCGATGAGCCAGACACAAGAAATTTGAGCAACTTACTTTGCTTCAAAACTCCCCAAGATCTTGAGAAGTTTTTGGCCTTGAGGTTCCGTCGAATCTTTTATGGGGAGTTGCTGCACTTTATAACCTATCTGGATATGGATCTCTTCGATTTTTCTGATGATGGTTTTGAAAAATGAATTTCATTGATTGATTTAGAAGACCTGCAGCTGGAGAGTCTCTCTCAAGACTTTAATAAATTAATACTTTAAAATAAAGTTAGAATCAAAAAGAAAGTTCGAATCACGACGGAATCACTCGATTCCTGGGAGAACTTTCTATCTATTTCTTTTCTATAGATTTGTATAGATATATTATCTTGCATCTAAATGAAGTGTTGACTGTTGAAAATCACGATAGATTGGGCTTTTCACTTTTTTTTTCATTTTTTTGAATTAAATTAGATTGCTAATATGAAGCGACTAAGAGAATAGAAAAATCTAGCTAATGAATAGTAATTAACCAGTCGTTTTGAATAATAGATGTCTTTGACATTCAACTATAACAATAAAAAACCCCTTCATTTTGAAATGGCAGTTCCAAAAAAACGTACTTCTATCGCAAAAAAGCGTATTCGTAAAAATATTTGGAAAGGGAAGGGATATACGTCCGCGTTAAAAATTGTGACCGTCTGGAAATTTATGTATAACCAAACCGTTAATTCGCATTGGCTGAGAACGCATCCGAAGCCAAAAGGCTTCGGGTTCCTATCTAGACGAAGTAATAAAACATTGTAGTCTATTTTTTTTATGTGGTTGGTGGGGAGGCTTATCTTCCCCATCACCCTACTTTCATATTTTTTTATGTGGTTGGTGGGGAGGCTTATCTTCCCCATCACCCTACTTTCATATAATGAAAATATTCATTACTAATCAAATTTTTATTTTTTCTCTATCTATCTCAAGAATATTGATAGAGGATCAGAGAGACTATTTTTTGTTCAAATTCACTATAGAAACAGCGAAAGTAATTGTTTTTATTTTGAATAACTTTCTGACTTCTTACTTCTCTGAATTACTATATAGTTGATATATCTTCTGGTTTCAGCACAATCCAGAAAAGAACTAAACTAATGGATTTTATTGTTTCAAATTTATGAAATCTAGTAAATTAGAAACAAGTTATTAAAAAATAAAACATTTTCTTTTAAATTCTAGTTCTGACTAAACTAAAAATATGAACCTTTGGACCTTTCAACTAATTGAGATTTCTCAATTTTAATCTTTATTCCAAAATTTTTCCTTGAGTTAAATCTTTCAATCTCGACAATTGAATAGCAATAAGCTATGATGGATGTGAGCAAGCCGCTATGGTGAAATCGGTAGACACGCTGCTCTTAGGAAGCAGTGCTATAGCATCTCGGTTCGAATCCGAGTAGCGGCATGTTGTTTTCTAAAAGAGATAAAATAGATATTATAATGAATAATAAATTCAATTCCCCATTTGAATTAATTACTTTAAAGTAAGGGATTACTCTTTTTTTTATGATATTTTCAACCTTAGAGCATATATTAATTCATATGTCGTTTTCGATTGTTTCAATTGTAATTACAATTCGATTGATAAACCTAGTGGTTACGACAATCCTAAAACCATACGATTTATCCGAAAAGGGCATCATAACTACGTTTTTATGTCTAACAGGATTCTTAGTCACTCGTTGGATTTATTCAGGCCATTTTCCACTAAGTGATTTATATGAATCAGTAATCTTTCTTTCATGGAGTTTTTCCTTTATTCATATAGTCGCGTATTTCAAAAAAAATAAAAATCTAAGCAGACTAACCGCCTCAAGTACTATTTTTATCCAAGGCTTTGCTACTTCAGGTCTTTTAACTGAAATAAATAAATCTGGAATATTAGTACCCGCCCTACAATCTGAGTGGTTAATAATGCACGTAAGTATGATGATACTGAGTTATGCGGCTCTTCTCTGTGGATCATTATTATCAACTGCACTTCTAGTCATTACATGGCGAAAGAAATGTAATGAGTTATTACGATTAATTGAATCACTTTCATTTGACAAAATTCAATCCAGGAATCAACAAATTCAGATGGTCGCAAAGACTTCTTTTTCTTCTGTTAAAAATTATTACAAGATCCAATTGGTTCAACAATTGGATTATTGGAGTGATCGTGTAATTAGTCTAGGGTTTATCTTTTTAACCATGGGTATTCTTTCGGGAGCAGTATGGGCTAATGAAGCATGGGGCTCCTATTGGAGTTGGGACCCAAAAGAGACTTGGGCTTTTATTACTTGGATCATCTTCGCTATTTATTTACATACTAGAATAAATAAAAATTTATGGGGTGCAAATTCCGCAATTGTGGCAGTTCTAGGCTTTATGATAATTTGGATATGCTATTTTGGAGTCAATCTATTAGGCATAGGACTACATAGTTATGGTTCATTTTAAGGGAATGTCTAGTTAAATGAAATAAATTTTTTTACGAATACATACAAAGTATAGTATAGAATTCTATACTATACTTTGTATGAACGTACCAGAACCACGCGCATACAGGAGTGTGTTAATTCGCGCGGTTCTCCCAAGCGTATATCTCGTGAAAATGAAATTCAAATGAAAGTTCATTTTTTTAACTTATTAAAGAATGAAAAAACGTAAAAAGGTCCTGAGAAGAAAACAAGGCCTATTTAAGTGCTATACATCGATTGATAACATTTAAAGATTAGATAATTTTTTATTTAAGACAACTCTCTATAAAAATATTAGATAAAATAACCTCAACCTTATCAACTGATAGTGAAAGAACAAAATCTGGGTACAGCCCAATGCCTATTACAGGAAGAAAGATAGAGCTTGACACAAATAACTCGCGCGGTCCAAAATCCAAGACATAAGAATTGGGGGCATTCAATAACTTGTATCCATAGAAGATCTGGCGTAACAGAGATAATGAATAAATAGGCGTTAATATTATTCCAATTGCGATTACAAAAGTCATTAGTATTTTTGGCAGTAAAAGATATTTTTGACTGGTAATTATGCCCCACAATATTATCAATTCTGCAACAAAACCACTCATACCTGGCAATGCAAGGGAAGCCATCGAAAAGCTACTGAACATCGTAAATATTTTTGGCATTAGAATAGCTACTCCGCCCATTTCGTTAAGATAAAGAAGATGGATTCTATCAGAACTGGTTCCTGCCAAGAAAAACAGTGCGGCCCCAATAAATCCGTGAGAGATTATTTGTAAAACGGCTCCATTGAGTCCTGCATTGGTTATAGAACCAATTCCTACAAGTATGAAACCCATATGAGATACTGAAGAATAGGCTATTCTTTTTTTTAAATTAGGTTGGCCGGAAGATGTTGAAGCTGCATAGATTATTTGTAGTGTACCTATTATCACCAACCACGGACAAAATAGAGAATGAGCGTGAGGTAATAATTCCATATTAATTCGAATCAATCCATATGCTCCCATTTTTAATAAGATTCCGGCTAAAAGCATACAAGTACTGTAGTGAGCTTCTCCATGGGTATTTGGTAACCATGTATGTAGAGGTAAAATTGGTGATTTGACAGCAAAAGCAATAAAAAAGCCAATATAAAATAGGATTTCTAAGGAGATAGCATACGGTTGATTAATTAATTTTTCAAAATCCAATGTTGACTCATTCGAACCATATAAACCCAGACCCAGAACTGCCATTAATAGAAAAAGAGAACCTCCGGCCGTGTATAAAATAAATTTTGTTGCCGAGTACATACGTTTCTTTCCTCCCCATATGGATAGAAGTAGATAAATCGGAATTAATTCTAACTCCCACATGATGAAAAAAAGTAAAAGGTCCTGAGAACAAAACGAGCCTATTTGAGCGCTATACATTGATAACATTAAAAAATGAAAGAATCGCGAATCCCGAGTAACTGGCCAGGCCGATAAAGTAGCTAAAGTGGTGATAAATCCCGTTAGTAAAACAGGTCCAATAGAAAGTCCATCTATTCCTAATTTCCAATGAAACTCAAAGAAATTGATCCATTTATAGTCTTCAACTAGTTGTATTAATGGATCATCTGATTGGAAATGATAACAGAATAGATAAGTTGTTACAAGGAGTTCTAAAATACATATACAAATACTATACCACCTAATTACCCTATTTCCTTTCTGGGGAAGAAAAAAAATGAAGGAACCCACAGATAGTGGTAAAAAGATAATTATTGTTAACCAAGGAAAATAATTCGTGGTAAAGACAAGATAGACTTGGACCAGAAAAGCCGTGCGTAAAAAAGTTTTTTTAAGTACGGCTTTTCTCGGTAAAACAAATCAGATGAATTCAACTATGCTTTTGGGTAACGTATCAATAAGCTAGACCCATGCTGCGAGTTGTTTCATGCCATAAATAAACGCGAATACTCAAAAAGTCCGTTGGACAAGCAGATTCACATCTCTTACAACCAACACAATCCTCTGTTCTTGGAGCCGAAGCAATTTGTTTAGCTTTACAGCCGTCCCAAGGTATCATTTCTAATACATCTGTGGGGCAGGCTCGAACACATTGAGTACACCCAATACATGTATCATAAATCTTGACTGAATGTGACATTGGATCTCTCCTTTTTG